CGTGTCTCACGTACGTATAGTATCCACAAATTCAAGTTATATCCCCATCTCCCCGCTACTGCCCATAAAGAAGAGAGAAGTAATAGGTAGGGATGACAGGATTTGAACCTGTGACATTTTGTACCCAAAACAAACGCGCTACCAAGCTGCGCTACATCCCTTTTCCAAATTGTTGTACAATGCCATTGTACACAATTCCTTTCTTGTTTTCCACATCGTAATTTTCTTCTATTTCTCTATCTATATAGAACTTTCTTGTCATTTCTTGTTTTTGGTCTCATATAATCAAGCAAGGATATATATCTAAAATCCAGTTGAATTTCAACTATAAAAGAAAGATTACTATTCCTTAGTAATGTATAGGAAGAAGGGGTCATCTTTTTCTTTTTTAGGGATAGGCAAATCTCGTCTATATGGTTCATTCTATATATATAGAATATTTATTCTGTTTTTTAGTTAGGAATCTCGCCTAAAGAAATACAAACGATCTTGGGCAAGAGTATCTGATCATATATGTATTCCAATAAGGAAGGAGGATTTTCAATGCGGGATATAAAAACATACCTCTCTGTAGCACCCGTGCTAAGTACTCTATGGTTTGGGGCTTTAGCAGGTTTATTGATAGAAATTAATCGTTTATTCCCAGATGCTTTGTCATTCCCTTTTTTTTAATTCTAGTTATTCCTGTGCGAGATATAGAATTCTTCGTGACATGGCAAAAATTTTTCTTCAATCCTTTTTTAGTATACGAAGCAAAAAGAAAGAAAAGATGGATTGGGTTGAACCTAAGAGTCATGAAAAATTTGGTAAATCTCATTTTGGAAGAAAACATAAATTTAATTAAAAGCCGTATCCAAGCTAAGTCAGGCCTCACAAATCCGAGCATAGAAAGAGGCTAGAGCCAGGCTTGCTAAGGATTTCGAAGCAAAATCCTTGCTAATTCGACAAAGATTGTATTCTTTAATTATTTCTTCATTTTTTATTACTTAATTTACAAATTTCAAAAATTTTGTATTCTATTGGATTTTATTCTTCTTTTTCGGATCCAATTCCAATATAGAAGAATAAAAGAACATGTATAAGAATTAAGTTAAGTCGATCCAAAAAGGAAAGGAGGTTCATGGGCAAGGGCAAAGATGTTAGAATCAGAGTGATTTTGGAATGTATCGGTTGTGTTCGAAAGGGTACCAATAAGGAATCGACGGGGATTTCTAGATATAGTACTCAAAAGAATCGCCACAATACACCCGGACAATTAGAATTAAGAAAATTTTGTCGTTATTGCCGCAAGCATACGACTCATAATGAAATAAAGAAATAGGAGCATCGTATTTTTGATTTTTCTAAATCTAAAGAACAGAAAGAGTAAGAACTTCTTATTTTCTTATTTAATATATAGAACATAGTCTTATTAGAACATAGTCTTATTTTCTTAATTTAATATATAGAATATAGAACATAGATAGAATACAAAATAGAAATCATCTGATTTTAGGTAGATATTATTTCATATGTATAGAGGTTTTTTTATATTTTTATATATAGTATATGAATCAAATAATATATGGACCAAAGAAAGACTACTTCTTCTGGATCTAAAATTAATAAAATAAAGAAATCCATTTTTTTTTTTCAAATTTTTAAATAAGGAATAAATCATGTATATATCTAAACAACCTTTTCGTAAATCTAAGCAACCTTTTCGTAAATCCAAACAAACTTTTCATAAATCCAAGCAACCTTTTCGTAAATTCAAACAAACTTTTCGTAAATCCAAACAAACTTTTCGTAGGCGTTCCCGAATTGGTCCGGGGGATCGAATTGATTATAGAAACATGAGTTTAATTAATCGATTTATTAGTGAACAAGGAAAAATATTATCCAGACGAATAAATAGATTAACCTTGAAACAACAAAGATTAATTACTCTTGCTATAAAACAGGCTCGTATTTTATCTTTCTTACCATTTCGTAACTATGAGAATGAGAAGCAATTTCAAGCCCAGTCAATTTCAATAATTACTGGTCCTAGACACAGAAAAAATAGACATATTCCTCAATTAACACAAAAGTTCAATTCCAATCGAAATTTAAGAAACTCCAACCAGAATTTAAGAAACAACAATCGGAGCTTAAGTTCCGATTGTTGATGTTTTATTCAAAAGGGTCAGACTCATATATAAATAAAGTAATCCAGTTTAGATTCTTGTGTTTGTTCTAAGAAAAGAAAGAAAAATGGGAAAAAAGAAATAGTTTTTTTATTTATTGCAACATGCTCGTTGATTCCTACCACTTAATCTTAATTTATTGTATCTTCCCGGAGTTCCCTCTCCGGGAATTTGGTTTTAATTATTCCTGTATATTACTTTATTTATCCTTTTAATTGATGGTCTTTATTTTATTGGAAATCGTGTAAAGATTATTTGGATTTAGTACAGCTACTTGTGCAAGCATTTTACGATTAAGAATCAATTCCTTTTTGTACAAATTGTGTATTAATTTACTATAACTATCGAAGACTTTATATATGCGTGTTGCTGCGTTTATCCGAGTGATCCACAAACGACGAAAATCCCTCTTTTGCCTGCCTCTATCTCGATGAGAAGAAACAAAAGCTCTTCTTACTTGTTGAGTAATCATTCGATTAAGTCTTAAATGAGCCCCTCTAAAGTTTGAGGCAAATGAACGCATTTTTGTTCGTCGTCTCCGAGCTATATATCCTCGCGGAACTCTGGTCATTGAATCAAATTAACTTTAATGAATAACTAATGATTTCTCTTCTTTTAACCGCTCTTTTTCCCATTAATAACAAAACGGATTATTCCGATATATAAAATATTAATTCCAATGGCTTTTGCTACTATAACCTTCCCAACCACGATTTTTAATTCTATCCCCTTCAGTTATTTCGCATAGAAATAACAAATTCTAACGATACTAAAAAAACAGTGGGTTCCATCGTTTCTATGGTTCCCTTTTAAACGGTGAGGCCCTCTCTATACACCGGAGCCCTTTCTTTTATCAAAAGATATTGTGAACTTGTATAATTCACATTCTTTGGCTCTACCTATCCATTATAGAGTAAATAGCTCTTTTCACAATAAATAAGAGTTATTCATACAGTGACGGTATTTAATTATGAAAGTTGGCTAAGTAGCTGACCCTTTAGTCCGTTCTTTTAAGATAAAGGAGCATAAGCCTTTTCTTTTTATTACTATTTCCTCCGCTTAATGGATAACCATTTGTTACCAATGGGGGGATTGCTTCTTCCAATCTAGATGATTGGATTTGCACCAAAGAAAACCATAAATTCCATATACCGTAAAAATCTAAGATAGAGCTTCTCTATCCTATTCATTGGTACCGATCATGGATACTTCCAAATTTGTCTTATTTGTTTGAACTCATGATCTGAACGAGTCGCACATACACCCTAGCACATGTTCCTCGACGCTGAGGACATCCCTTAAGCGCGGGCGTTTTTCTAACATTTCGTATTGGCTGTCTTGCATTTCTAATAAGTTGTTTAACCGTTGGCATGTCGTATGTATATAGAAAAAATGGATTGGTTTAGATCGATCTTAACCTGATGATTCATCATCATGAAGTATTTCTATTTTCTAAAAATCGCATAAAACCCGAATTTAGGTTTGAAATAAATTTACAAGAAATTCAGCCACTACCAATCCTTAAACATTTCTGGAAACCATACTGGATCAGTATCGCAGTGCTCGTCAATCATTTCATCCCCTACAATATCGACAAGTCCATAAGCTTTGGCTTCGTCTGCTGACATAAAAACATCCCTTTCCATGTCTTCGGATACAACCCAAAAAGGCTTGCCTGTTCTTAGTGCATAAACTCTTGTGATCATTTCGCGAACTTTGTGTAACTCTTCCACTTCTAGTAAAAATTCTGGTGTCCTTGCCCGATAATAAGCACTAGCAGGTTGGTGAAGCATAATTCTAGCGTGAGGGAATGCTATACGCTTAGTAGGTTCTCCTCCAAGCAGAATGAAGGAGGCCATGGACGCGGCTATTCCGAGGCATATTGTATATATATCTGGTGTCACCGTTTGCATCGTATCAAAAATCGCCATTCCTGAGATTAGCCATCCCCCAGGGGAGTTTATAAACAAAAAAATATCGCTAATTCCATCTTCTATACTGAGATATACCATGAGACCTGTAATATGATTCGTGATCTCGCAACGAATCTCTTGACCTAAAAAAAGTGTCCTTTCTCGATACATAACATTGTATAAGTCAACCCAAGTCGCTTCTTCATCTCCGGGAATCCGGTAAGGTACTTTTGGAACACCAATGGGCATATTAGATTAATATTATTAAATTTAAGTAAGAAAACTACACTTTAATATGGAAACTTAAGAATGGAAGAGAAAGAAAGAATCTGCAGTTTATTATCTTCATTTTTTTCTTATTCTATAAGAATACTATAGATTCTATTAATACATAGATTGAAATGATACCTAGATTGAAAAATTATACATATAAGGAAGGTAAGACAGATTGAATAAAGAAAAAGGAATCTGTGATTCGAATGATAAACAAAGAGGGATTAGGGATCTATTCTTCGTTTTTTGAAATAGCCCAAGTTACCCATTGCATATTGGCACTTATCGAGTATAGAATAGATCTGCTTCTCTTTCTTCTTACAAACAGAATTGGCTTCTTATTTTTAATGGAATGAAATAAATATTCACGCTTTCTGACACAGAATCCCCTAAAAGGGTTAGGTACATAGGATATGGATAGTCTTTTCCAATGCGATAAAATAAAACGACATCGTGTCTATTTTTCTTTGCTAAAGGGGTATTTCCATGGGTTTGCCTTGGTATCGTGTTCATACTGTCGTATTGAATGATCCGGGTCGATTGCTTTCGGTGCATATAATGCATACAGCTCTAGTTTCTGGTTGGGCTGGCTCGATGGCTTTATACGAATTAGCGGTTTTTGATCCCTCTGATCCTGTTCTGGATCCAATGTGGAGACAGGGTATGTTCGTCATCCCCTTCATGACTCGTTTAGGAATAACCAATTCCTGGGGTGGTTGGAGTATTTCAGGAGGAACTATAACAAATCCGGGTATTTGGAGTTATGAAGGTGTGGCAGGTGCACATATTGTGTTTTCTGGCTTGTGTTTCTTGGCAGCTATCTGGCATTGGGTATATTGGGACCTAGAAATATTCTGTGATGAGCGGACGGGAAAACCCTCTTTGGATTTGCCCAAGATCTTTGGAATTCATTTATTTCTTGCAGGGGTGGCTTGTTTTGGCTTTGGTGCATTTCATGTAACCGGTTTGTATGGTCCTGGGATATGGGTATCCGATCCTTATGGACTAACTGGAAAAGTACAAGCTGTAAATCCTGCGTGGGGTGCAGAAGGTTTTGATCCTTTCGTTCCGGGAGGAATAGCTTCGCATCATATTGCTGCGGGTACATTGGGCATATTAGCGGGCCTATTCCATCTTAGTGTCCGCCCTCCTCAACGTCTATACAAAGGATTGCGTATGGGCAATATTGAAACTGTACTTTCCAGTAGTATCGCTGCTGTTTTTTTTGCAGCTTTCGTAGTTGCCGGAACTATGTGGTATGGATCAGCAACTACCCCAATCGAATTATTTGGGCCTACTCGTTATCAGTGGGATCAGGGATACTTTCAACAAGAAATATATCGAAGAGTTAGCGATGGGTTAGCCGAAAATCTTAGTTTATCAGAAGCTTGGTCTAAAATTCCCGAAAAATTAGCTTTTTATGATTATATTGGTAATAATCCGGCAAAGGGAGGATTATTCAGAGCAGGCTCAATGGACAATGGGGATGGAATAGCTGTTGGATGGTTAGGACATCCCGTCTTTAGAGATAAAGAAGGGCGCGAGCTTTTTGTACGTCGTATGCCTACTTTTTTTGAAACATTTCCGGTAGTTTTGGTAGATGAAGAGGGAATTGTGAGAGCAGACGTTCCTTTTAGAAGAGCAGAATCCAAATATAGCGTTGAACAAGTAGGCGTAACGGTGGAGTTCTATGGTGGCGAACTTAATGGAGTAAGTTATTCTGATCCTGCTACTGTAAAAAAATATGCGAGGCGTGCCCAATTAGGAGAAATTTTTGAATTAGATCGAGCTACTTTGAAATCAGATGGTGTTTTTCGGAGCAGTCCAAGGGGTTGGTTCACTTTTGGTCATGCTACTTTTGCTTTGCTCTTCTTTTTCGGACACATTTGGCATGGGGCTCGAACCTTATTCCGAGATGTTTTTGCTGGTATTGATCCAGACTTGGATGCTCAAGTGGAATTTGGAACATTCCAAAAAGTTGGGGATCCAACTACAAGGAGACAGACAGTCTGATACCGCATTGCTATGGTATTTTTCACCTCTCTTTTTTGATTTGACATGGGAAACATCTCCTGTCCTTTCTTTGACTCTTTTTCTTTTTTATATGGGAAATGATCCCAAATGAGAAGTGAATAGGTGTGGAAGTTATAATTGTAAATAAACCACGATCGAATCTATGGAAGCATTGGTTTATACGTTCCTTTTAGTTTCGACTTTAGGGATAATTTTTTTCGCTATCTTCTTCCGAGAACCACCTAAGGTTCCGACTAAAAAATGAAATAATTTAATTGAAGTAAGAAGTCTCCCATCTGGGAGACTTCTTACTTCAATTAGTCCCCATGTTCTTCGAATGGATCTCTTAATTGTTGAGAGGGTTGCCCAAACGCGGTATATAAGGCATACCCAGTAAAGCTTACAAGTAAACCAGATATGGAGATGGCGACTAAAGTTGCTGTTTCCATTTTTCTAGAATTTCAAGATTACAATGGATCTATGAAAAGATCGTGTATTTACAACTACAACGGAATAGTATACAAAGTCAACACCAATGATTAAATAGAATTTATGGCTACACAAACCGTTGAAGATAGTTCTAGACCTAGGCCAAAACGAACTGGCGCAGGTAGTTTATTGAAACCCTTGAATTCGGAATATGGGAAAGTAGCTCCGGGTTGGGGGACTACTCCTTTTATGGGGGTTGCAATGGCTTTATTCGCGATATTCCTATCTATCATTTTAGAAATTTATAATTCTTCTGTTTTACTGGACGGAATTTTAATGAATTAGGTTTCTACTAACTAAAACTATGAAGTCATAGTTTTTCCATCCAAAAAGGGCCTTTCTGCTTTAAGCTCCGCATTTCTATACATTCTGGTAGTTCGACCGTGGATTTTTTTGTTTTGGTATCTCTGGAATATGAGTGTGTGACTTGTTAGAATTGATCCTATTGATAATACATAGAAAAGACCTGTTCTCTCTATCAAGATGATTCTAATTCGTCGGATATTATATTATTTATTCTAGTATCTGGAACACGAAATACATAGAGTGGATCAAGAAAAAAAAAATGGAACTATGATTCATACTCACTATTTAGACCTCGCAACCAGACTGAAAAAAAAAAAAAAATTTTTCTTCCTTCCGAT